ACCAAGAATTTGAGCGACAAACAGATGCATTTGATAAAAAACCATTGTTAATTGAAATGGAGAATTTTTCTACTTTAACTGGAACTGGCGAATTTGAAAGATTTTTTCAAATTATATTGAATGGCATTCAAACCGATATTAATAATACAACGGATGAAGAAATACAAGATGAAGATGAAGAAAAACAAGAAATCCATAAAACAATCCCTCAGTGGCCAAGCGACTTAATCAGCGAAATAGACGACGAATATCTAGAGTTTGAAAGATTCTATGAAATAGTCAAGCCGAAAAAGGTCGACGAAGACGCCGACGACGACGTCGACGTCGACGACGACGTCGACAACGACGACGACGACGACGGCAAGCAACCGGACCCGGAGAACCCGGAGGAATACGTATTGGAATTGGAATCGGAACAGGAACCGAAAAGGGAGACGGAGGGCTTTGAACTTCGCTCAAGATTTTTCAAAATTGAAACGCTTTTCATTGAGGACGAAGATGCAAATAAAAAAGAAAAAAAAAATGTAAATGAAAATCAAAATGTAAATGAAAATCAAAATGTAAATCAAAATGCAAATGTAAATCAAAATGAAAATCAAAATGCAAATCAAAATGTAAATCAAAATGCAAATCAAAATGCAAATGTAAATCAAAATGTAAATCAAAATGCAAATCAAAATGCAAATGTAAATCAAAATGTAAATCAAAATGCAAATGTAAATCAAAATGTAAATCAAAATGCAAATGTAAATGAAAATCAAAATGCAAATGTCAATGCAAAAAAAAATGAAAAAAAAAATGAAAATGTGATTGAAGAGGAATTTGTTGGTCAAAGTGGTAAAACCAAAATAAAATCAAAAGAGGGTTTTTTTTCACAGCCTGTGCTACGTTATTTACCCGAATCAGACTTTCGACGGGACGTCATTAAAAATTCTAGGCGCCCTCAAAGGCGTAAAATTGCAACTTGGCAACTGCTTCAAGCAAACGCGCACTCTCCCCTTTTTGTGGATAGAATCAAAAGATTCCCCTACCTACGGTTTGATATATCCAAAACTTTTAAACTTTTTTCAGGAAATTGGACAGGCAAGGGGATGATAGAATCCGAAATTGTGCAGGATATAGACAAAAAAGAACAAGAGCAAGCAATTCGGGATAGGGCGCTGCTGCTATGGGAGGATATGCCTTTTGGGCACCTAATAAGGGGATGCGTGTTAATAACTCACTCTTTTCTTAGAAAATATATTATATTGCCTTCATTGATAATAGCCAAAAATTTTGGACGTATATTATTATTTCAATATCCTGAATTGGTTCAGGATATAGAGGAATGGAACAAAGAAATACATGTTAAATGTAGCAATGATGCTGTCCAACTATCGGAAACGGAATTGCCGGAGGAGTGGTGGGAAGACGGTATGCAGATAAAAATCTTCTCTCCTTTCACCCTGAAACCTTGGCACGAATCTAAACCAGGACCCTCTGATAAAAATGATATAAATTTAACGAAAAAGCAGGATTTTTGTTTTTTAACATTTTTTGGGGAGGAAACTGACCTTCCTTTTGGTTCTCCCAGAATTAAAGAAGTAAATTCTTTTTTTGACCCCATTTTTGAGGAACTAGAAAAAAAACGTGAAAAATGGGAAAGGTTTTTTTTAGCAAGTTTTGAACGCATTTTTAAGGAACTAGAAAAAAAAATGGAAACATGGAAAAGGTCATCTTTAGCAATAATACTAACAAAATTAATACTAGAAAAATTCAAACCAATTTTTAGCTTAATAAAAGTAAAAGTATTAGAATCGAATGAAATTAAAAACGAAAAAGATTCTAGAATCATCAATCAAATAATTGATGAATCATTTAGTCTATTTGAATCTCAAAATTGGAAAAATCCTTCACTGATAAAACTGATAAAAAAGAAGGATCTAACAGGTAGAACAAGCGCAATTCGAAATCAAATAGAAAGAATTACAAAAGAAAAAAAAAAAATGACCGCATATATAAATCCTACCGAAAAAGGGTATCTTGCTAAAAGATTCGAATCGATAACAAATATTTGGCAAATATTAAAAAGAAGAAATGTTCGATTAATCTCTCAATTCGATTGTTTTCTAAAGATTTTCCTTGAAAAAATATCCATGTATATTTTTTTATCTATTATTAATATTTCGAGACTCAATATACAATTTTTTCTTGAATCAATAAAAAAAATGACGGATAAACCCATTAATGAAACAAATCAAGAAAGGCTTAATAGAGAAAATCAAAATATAATTTACTTTAAAAATAGAATTAACTTTATTTCAACTCTAAACAAACAAATTTATAGTCTTAGAAATAGTAAAAATTTAGATAGTTTTTGTGACTTATCCCATTTCTCACAAGCATATGTATTTTATAAATTATCACAAAGCCGAGTTAGTAACAAATTACGATCTTTTTTTCAATATGACGGAATGTCTTTTTTTATTAAGGATGAAATAAAAGATTACTTTGAAACACAAGGAATACTTCATTCTAAATTAAGTCATAAGAAATTCCCGAATTCTGAAATGAATGAATGGAAAAACTGGTTGTTAATGGGCCCATCTCGTAGTAAATGGTATAAATTCATACTCAAAAAGTTCAGAAATAGACGTCATAAAAATTACAAGTGGGATTCAGATGAAGAAAGGAAGTTTCAAAAAACTTCTAGATATGATCTTTTAGCATATAAATTTATTAATTTGAATTATGAAAAAAAGAGGGACTCATCTATTTCTAAATCAAGCTCGCAAGTCCAATTAAAAAAAAACAAAGGTATTTTTTATAAATCCAACACGCATAGATATAATATGTCTGATATATCTATATGGAGAAGTATCCCTACTGAAAATTTTGAGGATATTGAGTATTTCAATTTTAGAGATGCAAAAATAAATTCCAATAGAAAATATTTGGATCGAAATTATATATTTGAGGATTGGAGCTACGAATTTAGAATGGAGTCCTACATGCAAATGGATGTGGCGAATACTGAAAATATTCTGATTGATCCTAACTATTATGAAATTATTAAAAAATTTGATAAAAAAGAACTTGTTTATCTTACGTTTTTGCCAGAGTTCGACCCCAATTTACCAAAATCTCGAAAAAAAAAAAATTGGAATAAAGAACAAAAAAACCGTCCTTGCTCAGGTCTGGGATTTTGGTTCTTCCGCGAATTGATCCTACCTTATAATCTATATCAAACACAAGGGTGGGTTTTACCAACTGAAAACCTTCTGTTAAATTTGAATCTAAATGAAAATGGTCTTATTGAAAATAGTGAAAAGACAACCATCAAAGGAAACCAAAAACAAAAAGGGGAATCCGTTTCAAATAAAAAAAAAAATAATAAAAATCAAAAAGACCAAAAAAATAAAAAAGATAAAAAAGATAAAAAAGAAAACGAATCGGTCGAAAGCAAAAAGGGTCTTACATCAAATGTACAAAAACAAGGGGATGCCAAATCTGTTCCTTCAACAAAGGACGCAAAAGATACTGGCCGAATGGTAAGGAAGAAAAGGAAAAAAAAACTAGCAAAAGGTGTAGAGCGAACGATAAGAAGTACTTTACTTTGTCAAATGCTGGCGAAGCGTAGTTGGCTGGAAAAAGGGGACAATAATATAACCATATATTGTTTCCTGCTTAAACGGAAAAATACACGAAAGCTTGTTCTATCCTCGATAGGAATAGGACAATTAAATTTGGCGGCAATGGTGCATCGTAAAGTAACATATCCAGACCTGCTAAAAGAGGGGATCCTGCGTCTCGAACGTCGACGCATGCAGCCTGTAAAGGATGCAAATGTTATTATGGGTGAAACCTTAGTTATTTCGTTGGTTGATAAGATTAAGCAACAAATTAATCACGAATCTAGAAAACAACCCTATGGTGATAAGAATGGTTTTGATTTGCTTGTTCCTGAAACCATTTTATCGCATAGACGTCGTAGAGAATTGAGAATTCTAATTTCTTTGAATTCAAAGACTGGGAATCCAAATCCAAAGATTGACTCCAGTTGTTCTCAGTCCAAAATGTTGGATTTGGATAAAGAGAACCATCTTAATAAAGATAAGAATGAATTAATTAAATTAAAATTTTTCCTTTGGCCTAATTATCGATTAGAAGATTTAGCTTGTATGAATCGCTATTGGTTTGATACAAATAACGGCAGTCGTTTCAGTATGTTAAGGATACGGATGTATCCGCGGTTGAAAAGTCGTTGATAATCCATTTTTCCTATATATGCTATACTCCTACGGAGTATATGAAAGTAAAGAGGTTGACACACCTCACCTTCCATGCCATTCTAATATAGAATACGAAGACTAAAACCGCTGAGGTATCAATTAGGCCTACAAATCAATTAACAGAATCTTCTTCATTTTAGGTCTAAATTATGCCATGCAAAAATGAACCCCTTTCCTTCTTTTTTTTTGTTATTTTTCAGAATAAATTAAATTTAAACCTGGGTGGATTAATATGAGTTGATAAAATTAGGAGTTCATAAATAAATTCAGATTATTGTATATAACACATTAAAATTACTAGCATTATTATTACTCATCGGTAAAACATTATTATTACTCATCGGTAAAATCCATATCTGTAAAAGTGTAAGAGGGAAAATCTTTTATGGTAAAAAGTGCATTCATTTCGGTTATTTCTGAAAAAGAAAGAAGGGGGGCGGTTGAATTTCAAGTATTCCGTTTTACCAATAAGATACAGAGACTTACTTCACATTTGGAAGTGCACAAAAAAGACTATTTATCTCAGAGAGGTTTGCGAAAAATTTTAGGAAAACGTCAGCGGCTGCTGGCTTATTTGGCAAAAAAAAATAGAGCACGTTATAAAGAATTAATTGGTCAGTTGGGTATTCGAGAGGCAAAAACAAAAACTCGTTAATTGAAAGAATCATTTTAAGTACTCTTTCCTTTTTTTTGTATTTGGATAAACTTCTTTTCACTTTCAGCAATTCATGAAAAAATGAATGGGTAAAAAACTTATGACTGTACCGGCTACAAGAAAAGACCTTATGATAGTCAATATGGGGCCCCACCACCCATCAATGCATGGCGTTCTTCGACTCATCGTTACTCTAGATGGTGAAGATGTTATTGACTGTGAGCCTATATTAGGCTATTTACACAGGGGGATGGAGAAAATTGCGGAAAATCGAACAATTATCCAATATTTGCCCTATGTAACGCGTTGGGATTATTTAGCTACTATGTTCACGGAAGCAATCACTGTAAATGGGCCCGAACTATTAGGAAATATTCAAGTACCTAAAAGAGCTAGTTATATAAGAGTCATTATGTTGGAGTTGAGTCGTATAGCTTCCCATTTGTTATGGCTTGGCCCTTTTATGGCAGATATTGGTGCACAGACCCCATTCTTCTATATTTTTCGAGAAAGGGAATTGATATATGACTTATTCGAAGCAGCTACTGGTATGCGAATGATGCATAATTATTTTCGTATCGGAGGAATAGCCGCTGATCTACCTTATGGCTGGATAGAAAAATGTTTGGATTTTTGTAATTACTTTTTAACGGGGGTTGCTGAATATAAAAAGCTTATTACACGGAATCCCATTTTTTTAGAACGGGTTGAAGGCGTGGGCGTTATTCGCGGAGAAGAAGCACTAAATTGGGGTTTATCGGGCCCAATGCTACGGGCGTCCGGAATCCAATGGGATCTTCGTAAAGTTGATCATTATGAGTGTTACGATGAATTTGATTGGGAAGTTCAATGGCAAAAAGAAGGAGATTCGTTAGCTCGTTATTTAGTACGAATCGGTGAAATGGCAGAATCCATAAAAATAATACAGCAGGCTCTGGAAGGAATTCCAGGAGGGCCCTACGAGAATTTAGAAATACGACGTTTTGATAGAGTAAAAGGTTTTGATATAGTAAAAGATTCCGAATGGAATGATTTTGAATATCGATTTATTAGTAAAAAACCTTCGCCAACCTTTGAATTGGCGAAACAAGAACTTTATGTGAGAGTTGAAGCCCCAAAGGGGGAATTGGGAATTTTTCTGATAGGAGATCTGAGTGTTTTTCCTTGGAGATGGAAAATTCGCCCGCCGGGTTTTATCAATTTGCAAATTCTTCCTCAGTTAGTTAAAAGAATGAAATTGGCTGATATTATGACGATATTAGGTAGCATAGATATCATTATGGGAGAGGTTGATCGTTAAAAATGATAATGGATACAACCGAAATACAAGCTATCAATTCGTTTGCCAGATTAGAATCCTTAAAAGGGGTCTATGGGCTTTTATGGCTACTTGTCCCGATTTTTACTCTTGTATTAGGAATCACAATAGGTGTACTCGTAATTGTTTGGTTAGAAAGAGAAATATCTGCAGGGATACAACAACGTATTGGACCTGAATACGCCGGGCCTTTAGGAATTCTTCAAGCTCTAGCAGATGGTACAAAACTACTTTTCAAAGAGAACCTTCTTCCATCTAGAGGAGATGGTCGGTTATTTAGTATCGGACCATCCGTCGCAGTGATATCGATTTTACTAAGTTATTCAGTAATTCCTTTTGGATACCACCTTATTTTAGCCGATCTTGATATTGGGGTTTTTTTGTGGATCGCTATTTCAAGTATTGCTCCCGTTGGACTTCTTATGTCGGGATATGGATCAAATAATAAATATTCCTTTTTAGGTGGTTTACGCGCTGCTGCTCAATCAATTAGTTATGAAATACCATTAACTTTATGTGTATTATCAATATCTCTACGTGTGATTCGGTGTCTCTAATTAGCTGAAATAGAAAAAAGTTCCTAGTTCTTTTCTTTCTAATTTCTTAGAAGAGGGTTAAGGTTAAATAATCTTTTTCATCTTTTTTAGGCATCATTTGGGTTGATGAACTAAAGCAGATAGTTATATGAGTGAAAAAAACGGCTTGCAAATTTGCAGTAAAAAGATTAAGTCTCATTTCCTATGTACAAGAATGGATTATTAATTAAAAAGCAGTAGAGGCCATTTGCCCCAAGATTGGTTGCTTAGTTATGATCACTTGAAGCGGGTTTAAACGGGAGGTTGAACAAAATTGAGTGGATGTTTAGAAAGACCAAAATACACAAAGGATTAGTAATGGATATTCTCTAAATTTTTTAAGAGGATATTTCTGCACATAAATGGAATTCGAATTGGGACTTTAAGTTAGTAGAAATGATCAAGAAGTACTACCCACGATTCCGACCTAGAGTATGCTCCTATCCACCGATAAAGTAAATAACTATCAAGAACGAAGTAATCTTTTATTTTGAGTAAAATCCCTTTTATGAGAAAGGAGAATAGGAACGAAAAAAAATAGAATAAAATAATTAAATAAGTCCTTTTCTTCGATCTGTTCATTAGTTAGAAAGAGAGAACTCTTGACATGATTCATAAATTAATAATTTATGGAATACCGAATTCTTTTTCGTAATTGAAAAAAAAATAGCTTGAAATACTTATATGATGCTGTTACAAAAAGGTTTTTATTCAAGGATTAAGTTATTGATTAACAAACAAAAATGACATTCCTAAAATTAAAAGATGAGATTAATTCAGAAGCACCTTTTTTTAATATATATTTTAAATAAAAAATATAGCAAACAGAATTCCGTTGGTCTAATTTGGGGAACTTGGGATAAGTTTTGACTCTATCCTACAAAAAAAATATCAAGATAAAGATAAATAATAATTTAATGTCCTTAGATTTATTTGTGACCCTTGAGGAGCCGTATGAGGTGAAAATCTCACGTATGGTTCTGTAATAGTGGTAAGAACAGGGATGTTCTAATCGACTATGATTATCTAACAGTTCAAGTACAATTGATATAGTTGAAGCGCAGTCAAAATATGGCTTTTTGGGGTGGAATTTGTGGCGTCAACCTATAGGGTTTCTCATTTTTATAATTTCTTCTCTAGCTGAGTGTGAAAGATTACCCTTTGATTTACCAGAAGCAGAAGAAGAATTAGTAGCAGGTTATCAAACCGAATATTCAGGTATCAAATTTGGTTTATTTTACGTTGCTTCATATCTGAATCTACTAGTTTCTTCGTTATTTATAACAGTTCTTTACTTAGGAGGTTGGAATCTTTCTATTCCATACCTATTCGTTCCTAAAATTTTGGACATAAATATAACTAAAGTAGGTAAAGTTTTTGGAACAATAATCAGCATCTTTATTACATTAGCTAAAACTTATTTGTTCTTGTTCATTCCTATTGCAACAAGATGGACTTTACCAAGGTTGAGAATAGACCAACTTTTAAATCTTGGATGGAAATTTCTTTTACCTATTTCTCTAGGTAATCTATTATTAACAACTTCGTCCCAACTTTTTTCACTGTAAACAATTGCAATATTGTTTATTCACCACTTATCTCAAACAAGAGAAAGAAACAAGTCTACAATTTTATTCTTTATACACATTCATGATATGTTCCCTATGCTAACTGAATTCACAAATTATGGTCAACAAACAATACGAGCTGCCAGATACATTGGTCAAGGTTTCGCGATTACCCTGTCTCACGTGAATCGTTTACCTATAACTATTCAATATCCCTACGAAAAACTAATTACGTCGGAACGTTTCCGGGGCCGGATTCACTTTGAATTTGATAAATGCATTGCTTGTGAAGTATGCGTTCGTGTATGTCCTATAGATCTACCTGTTGTAGATTGGAAATTGGAAAGTGATATTCGAAAGAAACGGTTGTTTAATTACAGTATTGATTTTGGAATCTGTATATTTTGTGGTAATTGCGTTGAGTATTGTCCAACAAATTGTTTATCAATGACTGAAGAATATGAACTTTCAAGTTATGATCGTCACGAATTGAATTATAATCAAATTGCTTTGGGTCGGTTACCAACGTCAGTAATTGATGATTACACAATTCGCACAATTTCGAATTCGCCTCCAATATAAATAAAATATAAAATATTGAAACTTTAACCTCTCAATTCAAAAAAATCCCCAATTAACAATTCAAATTAAAAGTCATTATTTAATGTTTAATCAATAATAATTAATTAATATTAATAATATTAATATTAAAATTCATTTTAAATATAAATAAATGAAATTCAGGTTTAGGTTGGATCTCTAAAGATAAGGCTTTTCAAAAGTTGTTTAAACTTGTCATTTACTTTTGATCCAAATTATATTTCTATATATAAAGTTTATATTTATATTTTATATTAGAGTAATATATATATTTTAAAATTTTCAAAAAATTTTTCAGATATTGAATGATTAGGGCTAATAACACTATATATCAACCCGCCCGCGTCTGTTCAAATTTTTTTATTTAATTACGTTTAAGTTAGGAAGTATCATAAACATAAAAAAATGGAGTTACTTCTTTTTTCCTGGTCAGGTCAATAAAATCATGAAATATTTCGATTTTTTTTTTATGGATTTACCCGGGCCAATGCATGATTTTCTTTTAGTCTTTCTGGGATCGGGTCTGATCTTAGGAGGTCTAGGAGTAGTATTACTTACGAATCCAATTTATTCGGCCTTTTCGTTAGGATTGGTTCTTGTTTGTATATCCTTATTCTATATTCTATTGAGTTCTTATTTTGTAGCTGCCGCGCAACTACTTATTTACGTAGGGGCTGTAAATGTTTTAATTCTTTTTGCTGTGATGTTCATGAGTGATTCAGAATATTACAAGGATTCTCGCCTTTGGACTGTTGGGGATGGGGTTACTTTAGTGGTTTGTACAAGTCTTTTTATTTCACTAATTACTACTATTCCAGATACGTCATGGTACGGGATTATTTGGACTACAAGATCAAACCAGGTTCTAGAACAAGATTTGATAAGCAATAGTCAACAAATTGGAATTCATTTATCAACGGATTTTTTTCTTCCATTTGAACTCATTTCAATAATTCTTTTAGTTGCTTTAATCGGTGCAATTGCTGTAGCTCGTCAATAAAAAATCAGCAGTT